TACGACTTATTTGAAATTAATTGAATGAACAAGCTATAAAAAATAAAAAGAAATCTTTCTATGGGATTCTATGTATTTTATTGTTCCTTACCGCGTCAATTGCCAATTATTAGTCATTGAGATTTATGGGCAATTCAAATGAATATTTAGGGATAGATATTACCTATTTTTTCCCTTTACAAACAAATTGAAATGATTGAAGTTTTTCTATTTGGAATCGTATTAGGTTTAATTCCTATTACTTTGGCTGGATTATTCGTAACTGCATATTTACAATACAGACGTGGTGATCAGTTGGACCTTTGATTAATTAAAATTTGGATTATTATTATATTATTAGTTATTGACCTCCTCTTTTCTTTTATTTTAATCCACAGGAGGTCAAATTCTGATTGCTGTTCAAGTTAGTGACCTTATTTCAGTCGAATTTGACCTAACAAGAACGGAATCACGCTCTGTAGGACTTGAACCTACGACATCGGGTTTTGGAGACCCACGTTCTACCAAACTGAACTAAGAGCGCTTTCTATTTCTTGTCATAATTTTGATTCTTTTTGTAACCCCACTGCATTTTTCATGTATATATATCCTATATATATATAGTATAATAAATTGAAAGAAAGATAAAGATTATTTATGTCTAATTTCATGGATCTCAATTGATTCCTCGTTACTGCTCGGAGGAGAAGTAATAGGTAGGGATGACAGGATTTGAACCCGTGACATTTTGTACCCAAAACAAACGCGCTACCAAGCTGCGCTACATCCCTTTCAATTGGTCTACAGTGTCATTGTAGAGAATCCCTGTCTTCTTTTCCATAGTTTTATTTCTTTCCATAGTATTATTTCTTCCATTGATATACACAATTGATATTGTTATTTGTTCTTTTTTGTCTCATATCATATAACATATTGTATAACATATAATAATATTATTATTAAAATAATAAAAGACTTAATATACACGAATATGAGACGCTAAAAAGAAATATTTTTCAGCAATGCTCAGGCAGAAAGAGACATTTTTTTCTGTTTTAAGAAAAGAAAGGAAAATATTATCTACCGAATCATTGTCAATTTCAATTGAGGGATTACTCGTCCAAATATAAGCAAATATAAGTGGTCTTTAACTCCATATGCATCTGATCATATATGTATTGACGTTATGTATTCCAATAAAGAAGGAGGCAGATTTTCAATGCGAGATCTAAAAACATATCTTTCGGTGGCACCGGTACTAAGTACTTTATGGTTCGCGTCTTTAGCAGGTTTATTGATAGAGATCAATCGTTTATTCCCGGATGCGTTGACATTCCCTTTTTTTTCATTTTAGTTATTTCCACGGGAAGGGTTGAAGAAGATTAGAGATACAATCAAATATCTGTAACTAATGCTTCTCCCCCTCTTTTTATAAAAAAAATTATAAGGTTCTAGGGTAAGGGAGGAAAGAGAAAGAATAAAAGTGGATTCAATCTCAGCGAAACTTGGATTCGGGCTTAAATTAATAATAGAGTGAGAGCGGGAATGAAATGGGGGTCTCGGGCAACAGTATCATACAAGATACTTAAATAATATACTGTACTTCAATTAGAAATATAGTTAGAAATAATTGTATTACTTATTATTTACTATTACTCTATTGATTCCAATGAAATCTTTCATAATTGGATTTCGAGTTAACAACTTCTATTTTTTCTTTGTTCCTTTCTTATTCGCTTCTTCAGATCGAAAAAAAAAAATGGAAGAGTTGATTGAATCAAAAACCAAAGGAGGTTCATGGCCAAGAGTAAAGATGTCCGAGTAACGGTTATTTTGGAATGTACCAGTTGTGTGCGAAACGGTGTTAATAAAGAATCAACGGGCATTTCCAGATATATTACTCAAAAGAATCGGCACAATACACCTACTCGATTGGAATTGAGAAAATTTTGTCCCTATTGTTACAAACATACGATTCATGGGGAGATAAAGAAATAGATCAAACGGGGTTTGTCACCCTTCCAAGGAACAGGAAAAATTACATAGTATATATATATTTAATAATCTAAACCAAATCCTATTTCTATTCCAGCTGGATCAAAAATGAATTAGAATTAAGAAATAGGATTTTCAGGGATAAGGAATAAACAAACCATGGATAAATTCAAGCGACCTTTTCTTAAATCCAAACGATCTTTTCGTAGGCGTTTGCCCCCGATTGGATCGGGGGATCGAATTGATTATAGAAATATGAGTTTAATTAGTCGGTTTATTAGTGAACAAGGAAAGATATTATCTAGACGAGTGAATAGATTGACCTTGAAACAACAACGATTAATTACTATCGCTATAAAACAAGCTCGTATTTTATCTTTGTTACCTTTTCTTAATAACGAGAAAAGGTTTGAAAGAACCGAGTCGACCGCCAGAGCTACTAGTTTTCGAACCAGAAATAAATAGACTTACTCTTCAATCGAATCCAAATTCCAATCCGAATTCAAACGCGGATGACTGTTTTGTTAGAAAAATCCAAGAATCTAGATTTCATTGTCGTAAGAAAAAAAGATTCACAGAGTCGGGGAAGAATAAATCTTTTTTTTTGTTCGCCCAGTCTCCTTTTTATCAATTTTTTATCATACTAATTTTGACTATACCTTCCCGGAGTTTATTCTCCGGGGAACATCATTTAAATTTTTTCGGTGGATTCCTTACAATCCCTTTCTTTTATGATCTCATTGGAAATCATATAAAGACAATTCCTATTTAATATAGCTATTTGCGCAAGTATTTTACGATTAAGAAGTAATTTCCTCTTGTACAAATCATGTATTAATCTACTATAACTATAGGATACCTTACTCTCACGAATTACTGCATTTATCCGAGTAATCCACAAACGACGAAAATCTCTCTTTTGCCTATCTCTATCCCGATGAGCAGAAACCAAAGCTCTTATTTTCTGTTGAGTAATAGTTCGAGTCAGTCTTGAATGAGCCCCCCGAAAGCTTGATGCAAATAAACGAATTTTGGTTCTACGTTTACGAGCTACATATCCTCGTCTAATTCTGGTCATTGAATAAATAAAACTTTGATGAATAACTAATTGATTGTTTATTTCCGTTCTTTCAGTTATTCTTTTCCTCTTTACTGATCAATTAATAACAAAACGGATTCTTCCAATGTATAAAATAAAAATTCCAATGGCTTTTGCTACTATAACCTTCCCAATCACTATTTTTTTTTAGGCATTTCGCCGCTAAAAAAAAATTCATTGATACCAGAATACCTAGTCAAAAAAAAACAAGAGTAAATATGAATAGATAAAAGAATAGTGGTTCCGTCGTTTCTATGGTTACTTCTTAAACGGCGAGGTCCTCTCTATACACCGGAGCCCCTTCCTTAATCAATATTTATGGGTAACTTGTACAGTTCACACCCTTTAGCTCTACCCATGAATTATTTAGTAATAGGTCTTTCACAACGAGATCCGCCTATACAGTAACGGTATTTAATTATGAAATTTAGCTAGGTAGCTGACCCTGTGAGTCCGTTCTTGCAAAAGTGGGAACATCCTTTTTATGCTTATTTCCCCCGCTTAATGGATAACTCTTTTTACCAATGGGGAATTGCTTTTCATCTTAAATTCAGGTGATTGGATTTGCACCAATGGAAACCATAAATTGCATACACAGGGATATAAGGGATTTTTTTTCTAGGATAGTGAGTGGAATTCTTCCATTCTATCCTATTCACTGGTACTGATCATTGATACTGGAAAAAGGCTTTCCTTTCTTGTTTGTGTACCAGCTCATGATTTGAACGCGTCACACATACACCCTAGTACATGTTCCTCGGCGCTGAGGACATCCCCGAAGAGCGGGGGATTTCGTGACATTTCTTATTGGCTGTCTTGTGTTTCTAATAAGTTGTTTAATCGTTGGCATGCTGAATCATATACATACTAGGCTGGTTTAGATCGATCCTAACCGGATTATTATCAATTGCTTCTATTTATATTCTATTTACTAGACTATTAAACGCGGTAAGAATCTAAATAAAATCACAGATTGACGCGAAATATTTGCTATTTTCATTCAACCAACCGCTACAAGATCAACAATTCCATGAGCTTGGGCTTCTGTTGCTGACATAAAAACATCCCTTTCCATATCTTCGGATACAATCCATAAGGGTTTGCCCGTTCTTTGTACATAAACCCTTGTGATGGTTTCGCGCAGTTTCAGTAGTTCTTCCGCTTCCAGGATAAATTCTCCCGTTTGTGCCTCATAAAAAGAGCTAGCGGGTTGATGGATCATTACCCTGATGATAAATCAATGGTTTCTCTATCTTGCATAATGAGGTGAAAACAAAAGAATAAAAAAAACGATAAATTGAACAACCGTACAGGCATCTTTTGTGCAGTGCATACGGCTCTATAATGGAATTTACTTTGACCTTCCATCGAATTAAAGAGAAAATATAGGATCTATAAGACCCGGATTGGCAAATGGTCCAATTACCACCCTTCCTTTCAGGCAAGTTAAAAAATACTATGATGGTTCCGTTGCTTCATATATTTATGACCTCTGTGATTCAGCAATCCCAAAGTTTCTTTTTGAGCTAAGGAAAATTTGATTTCTTTTTTTTTTCGCACTGTATAGAGTAGAAAAAAAAGTTTGTGACGCTGAAATGGATTCCCGATAGATAAGAAACAATCGGAAATACCTTTTATCTCATACTACTCTTTCAAGACATAATCTAATGTTTGAAAAAAATAATACTAATTTTCTCATATTGAATTCGAAGTGCCATGCTATTATTACTTAATATTCCTGCGAAGGCATAGTCTTTTTTCTCCCAAATTAAAAATAAAAAACTCAATGGCGCCAAGCGTGAGGGAATGCTAGACGTTTGGTAATTTCTCCTCCAACCAGGATAAAGGATCCCATTGAAGCGGCCAACCCCATGCATATTGTATGTACATCTGGTCGTACAAATTGCATGGTATCATAAATAGCTAC